TATTATATATATTAAGTATATATACCTAAGTACATACAGTAGACTCATACTTACTAGTGGCTTATTATTGAATAATAAAATCGATTTACCCAGCAAGTCTGGGGTAAAATGTAATGAATTGTTTCAAGACCGAACCTAATTCCTTTTCTTTCATTGAATGAATTGATTCCCATCAGAATAAAGTTCACTTACACGTACACCTACCGATTCGACATAAATTTCAAGGTATTTCATCGAGTCCTGTGATGAAGAAATTATCGAAAATTGTTTGAATTTAGTTCAGACAGGTAGAATTTCTTCATCACGCTTACTAACGTTTGTTAATTTCCTTCTTTTATTGTTATTGTGAGATATTCTTATCTCATCTTAACAATAGATGAATCAATGAATGGAAGAATGAAAGCAAAAGAAGTGGAACTTAACCCCCTTTTTGTTTTGGACCAACGACTCCCCGAAAACCCTATACTTTGTATTATTTACACTTTTTTTATATTAGACGAAATAATATAGATTTCGATACTAGATTTAGATTTATATATATATAGAGTAGAGAATGCCCATTCTAATGAATGATTCATGAATATGAATGACGAATCAAAAAGTTCTCTGCAATTAGGAAAAGCGGAAAGATTCCTCGGATCTAATCATACCATTCCATTATATTGACAATTTCAAAAAACTGTTGATACTATGATCATAGTATCATGGCGGTTAGGCAAGTAGGCCCCCATCGTCTAGTGGTTCAGGACATCTCTCTTTCAAGGAGGCAGCGGGGATTCGACTTCCCCTGGGGGTAGGGTGCTACGAAAGGAAGTTGATCACGAATTACCAATAGTCCTACAAGTGATTCTTCCTGGGTCGATGCCCGAGCGGTTAATGGGGACGGACTGTAAATTCGTTGGCAATATGTCTACGCTGGTTCAAATCCAGCTCGGCCCAATAATTCGCCAATCTACCACGTATAATCCCCGTGTCCTTCAAAAATACTCGATACGGGGGTAAAGAATCCAAATTTCTGCTAGATCCCTTATTTCCATTTCCCTGGGATTGTAGTTCAATTGGTCAGAGCACCGCCCTGTCAAGGCGGAAGCTGCGGGTTCGAGCCCCGTCAGTCCCGACGGATCCACTAAATACATCAATCAATTCGAAAGGGGGCCAGGGGTAGAATTTCATTCCCAAAACAAAAAGGGTCTTTTTTCTTTTCTTTGTGGTAGGAGAAAGACATATGTGGGCGGATTAATACAATTATCGGTAGCATTATAGTAAGCATTTCAAGAAATCCTGGATCTGTTTTTTCGATTGTTCCCGATCCATGGAATCGAATACTATATGTTTTTGGGAGAGGGGCACGCATACACAAATGGAATTCACAATAAAAAATGAATTTAACAAAATTCCCCTAAGAGAATTAGAAGACTTTTCTAGATTAAACAATTTCTCTTTATGGCTCCGGTTTTGTATAACCTCAATTACTAATTTAAAAATGGATTGCATTCAAATTGCACACTGAGCTTTTGATATATATTCCCAGCGCTAATAATCTACGGAAGGGGGGTAAAAGACAGATCAATCAAAGATACCAGTCCTCTTAGCAATGGAATAAAAAATTGGTTTCTTTCTTGTTTTGATTTGTAACTATGTGACTAATGGAAGTGGAAGGGCAATCTGATGATACTTCATCAGATGATTGTACGTAGAGTAGATTATAGAAAAAAAGAACGGAAACAGACGATAAATAAAGGAATGAATTTTGGATTGGGTCCGGAATCCAAGCTGGGATTCGGTATGGATAAAAGAACTTCCTATGTTATACTATTCCATTTTCGACGAGAAATGGATTTGACAGCTCAGCTATTGTTATTCATGATATTGATCCGATTCAAAACCAGCGAGATTGAGAGGGAATTCATTGAATTTACAGGTGAAAGGTTTATCATCTCTATGGGATTAAATCCCGAGTTATTGCGAAGTAAAAAAAGATTAGATTATGGAAGTAAATATTCTTGCATTTATTGCTACTGCACTATTCATTCTAGTTCCTACCGCTTTTCTACTTATCATTTACGTAAAAACGGTCAGTCAAAATGATTAATTAATTAATCATTAATTTGAAATTTGAATTAAACTCGACTTCTGAGTTCTTATCCAAAATTGACGAAATAAAATGAAAAGGATTCAAATTTTCGCGTCTTAAATGAAACTTAAATGAAATAAGCGGACTATAATCGGCAGTATTCTAATAGGCAGTATTCTAATAGATAGATCGTATGGTAGAAAGAAATAGATGAATCTTTCGACCATATGATCTATTGGTATTATTGTAGTGTATTATTATTGTAGTGTATAAAGTTGTACTCTAGAATCTAGAATAAGGGTAGAGGCTTAATATAGATTAATATACAATATTATATATGTATGTGGATATCAACTCCATATATGGAATTGACATAGCACCCAATTCTATTTATTTATTACACCTATTTGTATTTGTTTTTGTTTCGATCAATCTGAAATAATTGTTTTACTCTTATTCTTATGTCTTATGGCTCTAATTACTAGTTAGTAGATTTTTTCTGATTTTCAATACGAATCTCGGTATCTATCAAAAGAAATAAATAAATCAATGAAGGAAAAACGATAGGGGCTTCTATTAATAAAATTAATAAAAGAAATTATTAGCAAGTATTCCGAAGAAATAATTGATTGAACCATCAACAGGAGTTTCATGGGCACTTCTCGGAGTTCGAAAAGGAAGAGTAAACCTTAACGTTAACGCCTGGGACCATGATATGAAATGTGAGTCGATAAAGCATAAATCAAATTTCGAAAATTCGAAAGCAGTCGGTAAATGTGCGATATGGGACTCGCCTGAGGGAAGATCCTCCTATCTATATTATCTCGTTAGACAACCGCTATGTTTATACCATTTCTCATAGAAAGTGCGTATACACTTAACAAAACGACTTCTTCTTTGAAAAGTAAACAGGGAAACAAATAAAATAATAATAATAAAAAGGTCTGGTCTTCCTTAGTATCCATCTATAAGCCTGGCAAGAGCTCGTTGATTGAAATCAAAAATTTAGGAAAAATTGGATTGGACTAAATTTCCTATCATTTGGATCCCTTTCGAAATACAAAGATAGGAATCAACGAAATATTTTTTTAATTGAAAGAGTATGATTCATATAATACATTACTTCATTCGAATCCAATGGAATTCGAAATGAAGATCTTTTGATTTTCATTTGAAATAGTTCAAAACGCGTTGCAGAACGATCTAGAAAACAATTGATACAGTTTGATTTTGATTCCCCAACTCAATTAGTAATACCCCTAGAGTCCACTTCTTCCCCACACTACGAGTGAAAGGGAAAATGTAAAGACTACCATTAAAGCAGCCCAAGCGAGACTTACTATATCCATGTGAATTATGTCCCTTATTTCTATAACTATGAAGGAATTCTTCCATCATTCCTCACTTTCCTCACTAATATAATAATAGTATAGTGGAATCAGGGGCGCAGAGTCAAAAGGGGATTCTGATCGAACACTATTGATAAACCAATTCACTAAATCCACTCATTTTATAAAAAAAAATTCCTATATGATGATTTCCAATCAGGAAAGCTGAAACATAAGCAAAATACGTAGTAACATCTCGAGGGAATGCTCCTATTGGAACGTGTAGGAATAATAAGGCCTATTCTTTTGTTGATCCTCATAAGTAAATAAGTAAAAAGCGGATAATCCTTATCTAAGATCCCATTTGATCTAATTCGTACCCTTTTTTTCTCTGTGAAAGAGTAGGGAGACAGTATAAGTATATTCTTGATTAGGGGTTGCCGAAAACAAATTGTTTCTCTTTTTGCTTTTGCCCTTTACTAGAATTGAAATTCAAAGTGAATTATCCATCCAATCGAATATTGATTGGATACCCGAGGACTGAGAAGTTCTTGGGAGTCCGTCGTATATAAAGTATCTTCTGTCCCCTCACCACTATTGTAATCGAATTCTATTTTCTATCGGGGGCTCCCCAATCTAATTCAAGGTCCAGCCATTCGGCACTACATTAGTAGTACAACGATTAGTGATTAGTAGTAGAAGGGAATCTCGAAGTCTTGATAACCCGTCTACCATTAGAATATTTCCTTGAATCCTAGATACGAGGATTTACAATCTTTTCGAAAACCCCCAACCCAGCCGGATGCTTCGAATCAAACAAATATCAACGGTCCCCTTCTGCTGGGAAATACTTCGGCGAGTTATATCAGCAGAACAGAGGAAGATATTTCGAGTCTTTTGCTTTGTTGATCAGGCGACACCCGGATTTGAACTGGGGAAAAAGGATTTGCAGTCCCCCGCCTTACCACTCGGCCATGCCGCCAAAATGATAGAAAATCTATGAAATTTTTCCCGCAGTACGGAATTTTCTTTTTTCTTTTATTGGATTTGCACCTTGAGTTCCGTTTTTCTTAACTTAGAATCCTTTTCTTTCCTAATCCTAAAAGAAATCCTTCCCACCTTTTGATTGGATTGGATCCACCCCTGTCTAGTATCTCAAAATAGCCAACTTCTCTCACTTTCTATTGAAAAATCAAATGTGGCTTTTCATTCGCAAAAGTTCAAATTTATGACAAATTTGAACCATTAACTATTGCTGACTGCGAATTCATGAACGATTTGAATCGAATTTCCAAATTGGATTTTCTTTTCCTAATGACATGAGAAAATACAAATTGATACATCAGTATCCCTCCCAATTTCCATTATAACAACAATTATGAGTCTATGTAAACCCCAGAGTAGAAATTGTTACACAGATATTTATTATTTTATTTATATATGTTATATGTTGATGTTGCCTATAAGTAATTCTCAGAAAATTATCATATTTCCATTTTGAATTGAATAGAAAATCTAAATTTTCTTTTAATAGATAATAGAGCGCAACCCGTGCTGCCACAAATAGAACGGCAATACAATAAACAACACAATAAAAG